CAAAAAACAAGTAAGCGTAATTCCTCCTAGACAATAAAATATGTTAACATGAGGAGGAACATATTTACTAGTTATATCATCTGCAATCGCCTGAATCTCGAGGCGTTCTTCGAACCAATCATAGACTTTATTGAGATAGGTAAACCAAGAGGACTCCCCCCCCCAGAACCGTATATGAGAATTTGATCTCGTACAGCTCAAACAAAAACAACCAAATAATAGCTGAAACGGATATGGAATAGAAGGTTTGAAACTTCTTAATCTTTTCATTCAATTTTATTTGAAGACACAAAAGAGTAAAAATCCGAAAGCTCCTTTTTGTAGTTGGAATTATAATGCCAAAAAATCAAGTTGGCGCATTCGTCTTTATGTTGATTAGGCCTCTTGAATCTTCTATTTACCTACTTATTTCTTTTTCTTTGCTTTGATTTGTTATTTGTATGGAATGTGGCTTTACTTTATTCTTGTTTTCTTTATTTTTAATAGGAATTCTCTTGTTAAGACCCTATAGAATCAATTGAAACTTCAGATTCATACCAGAGCCGCGATGATTCAATAAAACCTTCAAACTAAGTCCAAAGATTCTTTGAGTAAGAACCGTTGTTTAGATCGTCAATATAATTCTTCTAATAAATAAAAATACAAAGAAAAGAAAGGTTTGTCCTTTGATCAAAACAAAATAAGCATAAACTAAATGAGAGTTTGAAAGAAGAAAAAATCTTTCGCTTTATAAATAAGAAAACTCTTTCTTTGAATTTTTGAGTCCGGTCGCGAGGTTTGAATATTAAGTATGAATCATAGTTCGAATACTTCGTGATCCATTTCATATATTCCGTGCTCCAGATACTAGAATGGCTATCCGACGGGATAAAACTATCTCGATCAAGATGACAGACCTATTTTCTGTACTATCAATAGGATCAATTATAACAAGTCACACACTCATATTCCGGAAATACAGAAACAAATAAATTTCGCGGTCGAACTACCAAAAAAAAAATGGGCTAAAAAAAATCCGAGAACTAAAATAAAAGTTTCACTTTATGTATTAACTTTATGTATTAAAAAGCGAGGCTTCGTGGTTCTTGTGAATCTAATTCAGTGAAATTCCATCCAGTAAAACGGAAGAATTATAAATCTCCAAAATAATAGATAAGAATATCGCAAATAAAGCCATTGCGACACCCATCAAAGGAGTCGTTCCCCATCCAGGGGCTACTTTACCATATTCCGAATTCAATGGTTTCAAAAAATCCCCTACAACAGTTCGTCTTGGACCAGATCTAGAACTACCCTCAACGGTTTGTGTAGCCATAACTCTTATTTTGTATTCAGTGAGATCTATTGACTTTGTATACTTTGTCTTTGTACCCTCAAAATAAACGATCTTATCATAGATCCATTGTGATCTTGAAATTATATAATAATGGAAACAGCAACCTTAGTCGCCATCTCTATATCTGGTTTACTTGTAAGTTTTACTGGGTACGCCTTATATACTGCCTTTGGGCAACCCTCTCAACAATTAAGAGATCCATTCGAGGAACACGGGGACTAATTGAAGTAATGAGCCCTCCCAATATTGGGAGGGCTCATTACTTCAACTGAGATAATGAAAAATCATTTCATTTTTTAGTTGGAACTTTAGGCGGTTCTCGAAAAAAGATAGCGAAAAAAAGTATCCCTAGGGTAGATACTAAGAGGAATGTATAAACCAATGCTTCCATAAATTCGATCGTGGTTTACAATTATAGCTTCCGTATCTGTTTATTTGGAATCATCTCCCGAATAAAATAAAGAAAGAACAAGAATCAAAAAAAAGGAAAAGGCAGCGATTTTAATCAAGATTTTTCCAAGCAGCCTATGTCAAATCCCAAACAGAAAATAGAAGCGAAAAATAACAAAGCAATCTTGCATCAGACTACTTGTCTTCTTGTAGTTGGATCTCCAAGTTTTTGGAATGCCCCAAATTCCACTTGAGCATCCAAATCTGGATCAATACCGGCAAAAACATCTCTGAACAGGGTTCTAGCACCATGCCAAATGTGTCCGAAGAAGAAAAGCAAAGCAAACGAAGCATGCCCAAAAGTAAACCAACCCCTTGGACTGCTACGAAAAACACCATCGGATTTCAAAGTAGCACGATCTAATTCAAAAATTTCACCCAATTGAGCACGTCTAGCATATTTTTTCACAGTAGCAGGATCGCTATAACTCACTCCGTTGAGTTCGCCACCATAGAACTCAACAGTTACACCTACTTGTTCGACACTATACTTCGATTCTGCCCTTCTAAAAGGGACATCCGCTCTAACAATTCCATCTCCGTCTACCAAAACAACCGGAAATGTTTCAAAAAAAGTAGGCATACGACGTACAAAAAGTTCGCGCCCTTCTTTATCTCTAAAGATAGGGTGTCCTAACCACCCAACGGCTATTCCATCCCCGTTGTCCATTGAACCCGCTCTGAATAATCCTCCTTTTGCCGGATTATTGCCAATGTAATCATAAAAAGCTAATTTTTCAGGAATTTTAGACCAAGCTTCTGATAAACTTTGATTTTCGGCTAACCCAGCACTAACCCTTCGATATATTTCTTGCTGGAAGTATCCTTGATCCCATTGATAACGAGTAGGACCAAATAATTCGATGGGGGTAGTTGCTGAACCATACCACATAGTTCCAGCAACAACAAAAGCTGCAAAAAAGACAGCAGCTATACTACTGGAAAGGACGGTTTCAATATTTCCCATACGTAATCCTTTGTATAAACGTTGGGGCGGGCGGACACTAAGATGGAATAAGCCCGCTAATATGCCCAATGTCCCCGCTGCAATATGATGAGAGGCTATTCCTCCTGGAACAAAAGGATCAAAACCTTCCACGCCCCACGCTGGATTTACAGGTTGTACCCTTCCGGTTAGTCCATAAGGGTCGGACACCCATATTCCAGGACCATACAATCCTGTTACATGAAATGCGCCAAAGCCAAAGCAAGCCACTCCTGAGAGAAATAAATGAATTCCAAAAATCTTGGGCAAATCCAAAGAGGGTTTTCCTGTGCGCTCATCACAAAAAATTTCTAGATCCCAATATACCCAATGCCAGATAGCTGCCAAGAAGCACAATCCAGAAAACACAATATGTGCTCCAGCCACACCTTCGTAACTCCAAATACCCGGATTTGTTATAGTTCCCCCTGTAATACTCCAACCGCCCCATGAATTGGTTATTCCTAAACGAGTCATGAAGGGTATAACGAACATGCCTTGTCTCCACATTGGATCAAGAACGGGGTCGGAGGGATCAAAAACAGCCAATTCATATAGAGCCATTGAACCGGCCCAGCCAGCAACTAGTGCGGTATGCATGATGTGTACCGAAAGCAAGCGACCGGGATCATTCAATACAACAGTATGCACACGATACCAAGGCAAACCCATGGAAATACCCCTTTATCAACGAAAAATAGACACTATGTAACTTTATTGCATTGGAATACCTCCCCTTTTCGGTGGATTCTTTCGGAGAAAGGATTAATATTTGTTCTATTCCATTAGTAATCAGGGAAGAATTCGGCTCAGAAGAAAAAAGAGAAGCAGATCTATTCTATACCCGATAAGTATCAATACGCAATGCCGGTTGATCCTATTTTTTATGAAAAAATGCATCCCTATTTGTTCATCATTCAAAGAAAGGACCTATTCGTAAGAATTCTCTTTCATTCTGCCTTTCTTATAATTACTAGAATTAATAGATAGTAGGATAATTGCTTTGTTTATTTTGCATTGATTGGGAATTGCTTCTTTTTTCTTAGTAGTTAAACTACTAAGAAAAAAGAAGAAAAAGAAATCTATATGATTTCTTTCCTCATCCTCATGTCATAGGCAAAAATAAACCATAAAATAAAGCAATTATCCTACTATCTAAACAATAGACAAGATAGTGGGGGGAAGTGTGATGCCTATTGGTATTCCAAAAGTACCTTTTAGACTTCCGGGGGATGAAGAGGCAACTTGGGTGGACTTATACAACGTGCTTTACCGACAACGATTCCTTTTTTTAGGTAAAGAGCTGAATCTCGAGTTCGGAGATTATATTATAGGTCTTATAATTTATCTCAATATAGAGGACCCTAGGAAAGATCAATATGTCTTTCTAAATTCTCCTGGTGGATGGATAATACCCGGAATAGGTATTTTTGATGCGATGCAATTTGTGAAAGCAGAAGTGCAGACAATAGGCTTGGGATTGGTTGCTTCAATGGCATCCGTTGTGCTGGTCGGAGGAGAAATTACTAAACGTCTAGCATACCCTCATGTTAGAATAATGATCCATCAACCCGCTAGTCATTTTCGTGATTCAAAAACGGGAGAATTTATCCTGGAAGTGGGCATACTGCTACACCTTCGCAAGCGGATCACAAAGATTTATGCACAAAGAACGGGCCAGCCCCTCCGGGTTGTAGCCAGAGACCTGGAAAGGGATGATTTTTTGTCAGCAGAAGAAGCCCGAGTTCATGGAATTGTTGATATGGTCGCGGTTAGCCTGAAAACCGAACAACAAGAAGACATTTACGCCGTGCTAAGACGGGGTTTGAGACCCAATCCAGGACCAGGAGAAGAGGAACCGAATTCACAAGGGAACTCCAAAATAAAAGAAACAAACCCCATTGGAACCCCGCAACTCACAAAGTAACTCCAAGGACCGAAAAAAAGTCGCTTCGTCTTCTTTCCATTTTTTTTTGTATTTTTGCATTTCCAAAGTGTCGTGATGTTAAAAGGATAAAGCAAGGGATAAAGGAAGGCAAGGGGTTCGAGCCTTGGAGCAGCTACCCTACAAAATGCTTCTCACCCCAAAAAACTAAACTACTTCTCTTCTAAAGAAAGAGTCGTTCGCTTTATCCAAATTAAAATTCCAAATTCAAATTATAGTACATTAAAGGCTACAAAATTCTTCATGTTAAAGGATTGGCTTTTCCTACTTAAACTTAAATTTAAATAAAGTTAAAGAAAAAAAAAAAAAGAGTTCGTAGTTCGTAGTCGGTTACGTCGTAAACGTAAAGTTAAATAAAGAAAGGGTTAATATTTTATTAACCTATGAATCTATTAAATAGTAAAGAGAAAAAGAAGCAACTCATAATCATCTGGTTAGGATCAATCGAACCCGGTCTATTATGTATATGATTCAGCATGCCAACTATTAAACAACTTATTAGAAATGCAAGACAGCCAATTAGAAATGTCACGAAATCCCCTGCTCTTCGGGGATGTCCTCAGCGCCGAGGAACATGTACTAGGGTGTATGTGCGACTTGTTCAGATCATGGGCTGAGAAAAAAGAAAGAATTTTTTCAGTATCAACGATCAGTACCAGTGAATAGAATGAGGTTCTTCCGTTCACTATCTAAAAAAGATAGATCCACCATATCCTTCTATTTATTGTGTATGAAATTTATGGTTTCCATTGGCGCAAATCATTTAAGATGAGAAAAAATTCCCCATTGGTAGCAAATGCTTATCCATTAAGCGGGGAAAATCCTATTTATTATTATTAAATAGGAAAAAGATTATGTTTCGCCTCTTGCAAAGAACGGACTAACAGGGTCAGCTACCCAATTAATCCTCTTAATTACATACCGTTACTGTATAAGATAGATCTCGTTGTGAAAGATCAGTTGCTGGAAAATTTTATGAGTAGAGCCGAAGAGTGTGAACTATACAAGTTACCAATTAAATGAAGGAATGAGCTCCGGTGTATAGAGGGGACCTCACCGTTTAAGAATGAATCATAGAAACAATGGAACCCACTATTTATTTATCCATTTCTATTTACTCTTTTATTTTAGTTAATATGCTTTTTTTGATACCTAGTATCAATACAATTTCTTATTTCACGGCGAAATGCCTAGAAAAAAGGAGAAAAATCGTGGTCGGGACGGTTAGAGTAGCAAAAGCCATTGGAATTTTGATTTTATACATTGGAAGAATCCATTTTGTTAGTAATAAACGAGAAAAGAATAACTGAAAGAAAGAATTAGTTATTCATCAAAATTTCTTTTAGTCAATGACCAGAACTAAACGAGGATATATAGCTCGGAAACATCGAATAAAAATGCGTTTTTTGGCATCAAGCTTTCGAGGGGCTCATTCAAAACTTACTCGAACTATTGCTCAACAAACAACAAGAGCTTTGCTTTCGTCTCATCGGGATAGAGCTAGGAAAAAAAGAGATTTTCGTCGTTTGTGGATCACTCGAATAAATGCAGTAATTCGCGAAATGGGGGTATCGAATAGTTATAGTAGATTAATAAACAATCTGTACAAGAAAGAGTTTTTTTTTAATCGTAAAATACTTGCACAAATAGCTATCTCAAATACGAATTGTCTTTATATGATTTCCAACGATATTATAAAATAAGGAAATCGGAAGGAATCCACCGAACTGCTTTAAATGAAATGAGGTCCCCTCGAGAATGAACTCGGGGAAGGTAGAGTAGAAATTAATATGATAAAAAAAAATTCTGATAAGGTTATCAAAACAAGATGCGCGAAGACGCTCAATAAAAAAAAAGATTTCTTTTTCTTCCCCAACCTGATTCGATTCTTTTATTTATTTCTTTTCTTTCTTTGATAATTTTGAGTCAATTGACGGGTAAACCTTTTTTTTCTGGTTCTAAGAGCAGTAGTTCTAGCAGTCGCCTCCCTTCTTTCAAATCGTTTCTCATTATTAATATTAAGAATATTAATAAAAGGTAACGAAGATAGAATACGAGCTTGTTTTATAGCAATAGTAATTAATCGTTGTTGTTTTAAGGTCAATCTATTTACTCGCCTAGATAATATTTTTCCTTGTTCACTAATAAATCGACTAATTAAACTTATGTTTCTATAATCAATTCGATCCCCCGATTGGATCGGGGGCAAACGCCTACGAAAAGATCGCTTGGATTTAAGAAAGAGTCGCTTGGATTTATCCATGATTTCTTTATTCCTTATTTCTAAAAAGAATCCTATCCTTATCTCTATTTCTAAAATAAAATCCTATTTTGATCGGATCAAATTCAAATTCTAGAATTAATAGAATAAATAGGATTTGGTTTGTTTATTTTTATTTTCTTATTAGTTTATTTTATTATTATTTATTTTATTATTATATAAATATATATTATTATTATTTATTTTATTATTATATAAATATATATATTATTATTTAAATATATATATAAATTGAATAATAATATAATAATAATATAGAAAAAAAATATGCGTTCTATACATAACTAATATAGAAAAAAATATTCGTTCTATATATAACTAATTATATACTTAATATATTATATATCTAAATCTATCTAAATACCTAATCTTATATTTTCATATTTTCGGAATGGGGTGACATACGAGCACTTGAGTCGATTTATTTCTTTATCTCCCCGTGAATTGTATGTTTGTAACAATAGGGACAGAATTTCTTCAATTCCAATCGACTAGGCGTATTGTGTCGATTTTTTTGAGTAATATACCTGGAAATGCCCGTCGATTCCTTATTAACGCCATTTCGAACACAACTGGTACATTCCAAAATAATCCTTACTCGGGCATCTTTACTCTTGGCCATGAAACTCCTTTGAGTTTTTAATTCACCCCAACTCTTCTATTTTCCAATCAAAAGGGAAGAAGAAAGGAATGAAAAATAAATAAAATAAAAGTTGCTAACTCAAAACCAAATACTGAAAGATTTCGTTGCAATCAATTGCAATCAATATAGTAAATCAATAAATATAGATTAGAGTAATAGTAAATAATAAAAATAAGGAATACAATGATTTCGAACTCTATTTAGAATCACAGTACGATATTTTCTTTAAGTATCTTGTAGGATACTGTTGTTCCAGCCACATTTCTCTTTTCGCTCTACTAGTAATTTAATTGGAGCTTGAACCCAAGTTTCGGTGAGGTTGAATCCACTTTTTTCGTTCTACCTTCCTTATTTAATTTCTATTTATTTTATCTAATTCTTATATAATTCTAAAAAAAAAGGGGGGCGAGAGATTAGTCACAGATATTTGATTGTATCTCGATCTAATCTTTTTCACCCCGTTCCGCGGCAATAACTAGAATTAAAAAAAAGGGAAGGTTAACGCATCTGGGAAGAAACGATTGATCTCTATCAATAAACCCGCTAAAGAACCGAACCAGAGAGTACTTAGTACCGGCGCTACGGAAAGATATGTTTTTAGATCTCGCATTTAAAATCCTCCTTCTTTATCGTATTACATTATGGTAATACATATATTACCACATGTATGTATGTGTGGTTAAAGACCACTTGTATTTGTATATTTGTACCCGGAATTCCTAATTCAAAATTCAAATTGAAATGTCCAATGATTCGATAGATAAGATTTTCCTTTTCTTAAAACAGCAAAATAGGCCCTTTGCGCCTGAGAATTCCCGCCAAAACTATTCGTTTATTATTCATTATACGGTTATGATATGAGACCAAAAAGAGGAAATGGAAAGAGAATTTTTGTATATCAATAGATGAAATAGGAGTGTGGAAAACAAGACAGGGATTCTCTACAATGACATTGTAGGCCAATTAAAAGGGATGTAGCGCAGCTTGGTAGCGCGTTTGTTTTGGGTACAAAATGTCACGGGTTCAAATCCTGTCATCCCTACCTATTACTTCTCCTTTGAGCAGTAACGAGGAAGCCATTTTAGTTTTAGATTGATTAAAATTAAGCCTACATAATCTATCATTTTCTCATATTATATATGATATATGATAGTATAGGTGTGCACGGTGTATTGTGGTTATAAAAAAAAGAATCCTCTTTTTTTTTTACAGTCTTATTTATTATGATAAGAAAGCGCTCTTAGTTCAGTTCGGTAGAACGTGGGTCTCCAAAACCCAATGTCGTAGGTTCAAATCCTACAGAGCGTGATTCCGCTCTTGTTAGGTCAAAAATTACACCGAACTGAAAAAAAAAAAATGGAACAGCAATTTGAATTTGACCTCCTTGAATTAAATTAAAGAAAGGAGGCAGTCAAAAAAAAAAGAGATGTTAATTAATCAAAGGTCCAACTGATCACCACGTCTGTATTGTAAATACGCGGTTACGAATAATCCAGCCAAAGTAATAGGAATTAGACCTAAGACGATTCCAAATAGAAAAACTTCAATCATTTCAATTTATTTGAAAGGAGAAAAAAAAAGAAAGGTAATATCTATCCCTAAATATTAATCTCTATTGCCCATCAATATCAATAACTAATAATTGATAATTAACACGGTAAGGAACTATAGAATATATGGAATAGGACAGAAAGCTTTGTTTTTATGAATTGTTCGTTCATTCAATTAATTTTCAAATAAGTCCTATCCTACTCAGACCAATAAATAGAGCTGAGGTTATAGTTAAAGCCGCTAGTAAAAAACCGAAATAACTAGTTATAGTAGGCATGAAGGAACTAAATGAAATATATTCTTTTTATACATATGTTTATAAAGCACTTACCTAAGTTTCAATTTTTAAAAGAGACGGGGATAAGCAAAAATACCAATTGAAAGAATAAGGTCAATTGAAATTTTTTGATTCATCAATCATTATAAATGGTATTCACAAAAATAGAGCGGGAGGACAAGAGTAGAAAAGAAAAAGAAATCGATTCATCATCTTTGTAGTTAGGTCAAGAAAAAACCTTTAGATCTAATACAAGAATACAAGAAAGGCCGCCTCACAAATATTGATTAGTAGCATTTTTTTTTTATTCCTTGCTCTTTTTTTTTATCTATATCTAATACTATCGACTACTCTTACTTGTTACTAGACGACTAAGCAATTCCTTAAAATAAAAAAAGGGGAGCTTACAACAAAAAACAAAACCTCTTATGCAACTACGAAAAAAGTCAAGTTTTAGATTTCGCATCTAATTGACTTGCGAAAATATGATATGATAATTTCTTTCATGAATTATTATAAACCAACTTGTTGG